TAAATTTCCAAAATAATAGATAGGAATATCGCAAATAGAGCCATTGCGACCCCCATAAGTGGTGTAGTCCCCCAGCCCGGTGCTACTTTACCATATTCCGAATTCAATGGTTTCAATAAATTCCCTACAGTAGTTCGTCTTGGCCCAGATCTAGAACTACCCTCAACGGTTTGTGTAGCCATAAAATACTATTCATTGGTTGAGATCTGTTGACTTTGTATACCATTTCGTTGTAGTTGTAAATAAACGATCTTATCGTAGATCCATTGTGATCTTGAAATTATCTAAAAATGGAAACAGCAACCCTAGTCGCCATCTCCATATCTGGTTTACTTGTAAGCTTTACTGGGTACGCCTTATATACCGCTTTTGGGCAACCCTCTCAACAACTAAGAGATCCATTCGAAGAACACGGGGACTAGTTGAAGTAATGAGTCTCCCATATTGGGAGGCTCATTACTTCAATTGAGATAATGAAAAATTATTTCATTTTTTTAGTTTTAGTCGGAACCTTAGGCGGTTCTCGAAAAAAGATAGCGAAAAAAATTATCCCTAAAGTCGAGACTAAAAGGAATGTATAAACCAATGCTTCCATAGATTCGATCGTGGTTTACAATTATAGCTTCCACACCTATTCATTTGGGATCATTTACCATATAAAGAAAAGTAAAGAGTCAAAGAATAAATGGTGATTCAAATCAAGATTTCTCCGGTACCTTATATCAAATCAAAAAAATAGAGGCGAAAGATACCAGAGCAATGTTGTATCAGACTACTTGTCTCCTTGTAGTTGGATCCCCAATTTTTTGAAATGCTCCAAATTCCACTTGAGCATCCAAATCTGGATCAATACCAGCAAAAACATCTCTGAACAAGGTTCTAGCACCATGCCAAATGTGTCCAAAAAAGAAGAGCAAAGCAAACGTAGCATGCCCAAAAGTGAACCAACCCCTTGGACTGCTACGAAAAACACCATCGGATTTCAAAGTAGCCCGATCTAATTCAAAAATTTCACCTAATTGGGCACGTCTAGCGTATTTTTTTACAGTAGCAGGATCACCATAACTAACTCCATTGAGTTCGCCACCATAGAACTCGACAGTTACACCTACTTGTTCAACACTATACTTTGATTCTGCCCTTCTAAAAGGAACATCGGCTCTCACAATTCCGTCTCCATCTACTAAAACTACCGGAAATGTTTCAAAAAAAGTGGGCATACGACGTACAAAAAGCTCGCGCCCTTCTTTATCTCTAAAGACGGGGTGTCCTAACCATCCAACAGCTATTCCATCCCCGTTGTCCATTGAACCTGCTCTGAATAATCCCCCTTTTGCCGGATTATTACCAATGTAATCATAAAAAGCTAATTTTTCGGGAATTTTAGACCAAGCTTCCGATAAACTCAGATTTTCGGCTAGTCCGGCGCTAACTCTTCGATATATTTCTTGCTGAAAGTATCCCTGATCCCACTGATAACGAGTGGGACCAAATAATTCGATTGGGGTAGTTGCTGAACCATACCACATAGTTCCAGCAACAACGAAAGCTGCAAAAAAAACAGCAGCGATACTACTAGAAAGTACAGTTTCAATATTTCCCATACGTAATCCTTTGTATAGACGTTGAGGCGGACGGACACTAAGATGGAATAGACCTGCTAATATGCCCAATGTACCCGCTGCAATATGATGAGAGGCTATTCCTCCCGGAACAAAAGGATCAAAACCTTCCGCGCCCCACGCTGGATTTACAGATTGTACTTTTCCAGTTAGTCCATAAGGATCGGACACCCATATTCCAGGACCATACAAACCTGTTACATGAAATGCGCCAAAGCCAAAGCAAGCCACCCCTGAGAGAAATAAATGAATTCCAAAGATCTTGGGCAAATCCAAAGAAGGTTTTCCCGTACGCTCATCACAGAATATTTCTAGATCCCAATACACCCAATGCCAGATAGCTGCCAAGAAGCACAAGCCAGAAAACACAATATGTGCCCCTGCGACACCTTCATAACTCCAAATACCCGGATTCGTTATAGTTCCTCCTGAAATACTCCAACCACCCCACGAATTGGTTATTCCTAAACGAGTCATGAAGGGTATAACGAACATACCTTGTCTCCACATTGGATCAAGAACAGGGTCAGAGGGATCAAAAACCGCTAATTCGTATAGAGCCATCGAACCGGCCCAACCAGAAACTAGAGCTGTATGCATTATATGGACAGAAAGCAATCGACCGGGATCATTCAATACGACAGTATGAACACGATACCAAGGCAAACCCATGGAAATACCCCTTTATCAAAGATAAATAGACACTATGTCACCTTATTTTATCGCATTGGAAAGGACTATACTATGTACCTAAGTACCTAACCTTTTCAGTGGATTCTGTATGAAAAAAAATTAATATTTATTCCGTTCCATTGAAAATAAGGGAACAATTCTGTTCATAAGAACAAAGAGAAGCAGATCTATTCTATACCCGATAAGTACCAATACGCAATGGGAGAATTGGTACCATTTTGTGGGAACGAATGCATAGATACTTGTTTATCATTCGAACGATCGATTGCTCCGTTCGTTAAAATTTTTCTTTATTCATTCTATCTTACTCTATAAACATAAACCTTCCAATCAATCTATCTAGAAAATAGAATAAACAGAAAAAAGGATGAAGACAATAAACCCATTGTTACGTTTCCATATTAAAGTGAAGTATAGTACTTAATTTTTTTTCTTTAATTTAATGCCCATTGGTATTCCAAAAGTACCTTTTCGGAGTCCTGGAGAGGAAGATGCAGTTTGGGTTGACGTATAGTGCGACTTGTCAGACATATTGGGTCATATGGGATTTACCCGTTCTCTCCCCCGATCGAGATATCCTCTGTTTCGCCCAAGAAATATTGTATTGAGATTGAGTGAACCATCAATCATTTGGAGCGTGAAGTACAATTAGATCAATTTATATTGGGGATCAATATTATCAATTAGAAGAATTTATGGTTGACTTGGACTGATAAAAAAAAGTCTCCAGGCTCCGTTCAGAAAATACCAAATTGGTAACAAATTGATAATATATGTACGATTACCACTTGTATCATAAACGATTCTTATACTTACTATAGGAGCGATCTCAAACTGCCAACCAATGGAGTAGTATGATGAATACATCGAATAGTTTGGAGAAGACATGAAACAAATTGAAAAAGAAGTCGTAACAAAAAAAGTGGTACTGAGATCATTTGCCCTATATGTACAAATAGAATTCGGGCAGATCTTTTCCCGGAGTAGAACAAACATGAACCTAAAAAAATGGAAAGGGCCCATTCAGGAACAATAAAATGACATCGTGATTTGAATCTCGATGAAACAATACATCAATGAGAGGTTAGTTCAATAAGTTCAGTGAATTCTTTTTTTTTTATAGGTAAGGGAACAAAAACTCATCTTATGTTTTTTGAAAAATAGAAGAAGAAAACCCCCTTCATTAGAAAAACAAAAACCTGTTACAGAAAAAAAAGAAATAGAACTGGAATCGACACATTGATTCTTTTTTTCGCAATTTTTTTTTGAACCGTATGCATCCAAAGGTGCACGTACGGTTCCTAAGGGAACCAATTTTGTCCTAATCAACCGACTTCATCGAGAAAGATTACTTTTTTTAGGCCGAGAAGTTGATAGCGAGATCTCGAATCAACTTGTTGGTCTCATGGTATATCTCAGTATAGAAGATAATACTAGGGATATTTATTTATTTATAAACTCTCCCGGCGGATGGGTAATACCAGGAATAGCCATTTATGATACTATGCAATTTGTGCCACCCGATGTGCATACAATATGCATGGGATTAGCCGCTTCAATGGGATCTTTCATTCTGGTCGGAGGAGAAATTACCAAACGTCTAGCATTCCCTCACGCTTGGCGCCAATGAGTTTTTTTATTTGAAAAAAAAAAAAAGGAAGACTATGCCTTCGCCATATTGAATATGAATAATAAGTAATAATAGCATGGCACTTCGAGTTCGATATGAGCAAACCATTATTGTTTTTTTCATAACATGAGATTTTATGTCGAGATAGTAGTATGAAATAGAGGTCATTTCGGATTTGATCTTATGTGTCGGGGGTACATTTCAGCGTCACAAACCATTCTTTTTCACACCAGAATTCTCTTTCTGATATTTATGTTATGAAAGAAAAAGTACAAAAATGAAAAAAAAAAAAGATCATTTTTTCCTTATTTGATCGTATCAGAAAGGAACTTTGGGATTGCTAAATCACAGACAAAATAAATATATAAAGCAACAGAACCATCATAGTATTTTTTTTACTCCTACGAAAGGAAGGGTGGTAAATGGATCATTCAACGATCCGGATCGGATGGATTCTATTTCTTTCTTCAATAGAATAGAAGAGAAGAAAAAGAAAAAGTAAATTCCATTGTAGAGCCGTATGCACAAAAGATGCCTGTACGGTTGTACAATTCTATTCTTTTTTCTTATATTTTTTTTATCCCTTACTTTAGCCCAATCATGCAAGATAGAAGAACCCTTCATGATGCTATATCAATATCATCAGGGTTATGATTCACCAACCTGCTAGTTCTTTTTATGAGGCACAAGCAGGCGAATTTATCCTGGAAGCGGAAGAACTACTGAAACTTCGCGAAACCCTCACAAAGGTTTATGTACAAAGAACGGGTAATCCTTTATGGGTTGTATCCGAAGACATGGAAAGAGATGTTTTTATGTCAGCAACAGAAGCCCAAGTTCATGGCATTGTTGATCTTGTAGCGGTCGAAAATGAAAATACTAGGGATTTCATGTAAATCCATTTCAAACCATAATTCGAATTTTCTGCGATTTGATATTGAATAGAAAAAAAAAATTCATGATCATCAATCATCAGGTTAAGATCGATCTAAACCAACCTATTCCATTCTAGAATTCTATATATACATACGACATGCCAACTATTAAACAACTTATTAGAAACACAAGACAGCCAATAAGAAATGTCACGAAATCTCCCGCTCTTAGAGGATGTCCTCAGCGTCGAGGAACATGCACTAGGGTGTATGTGCGACTCGTTCAGATCATGAGTTCGAACAAATGAGACAATTTTCCAGTATCAATGACCAGTACCAATGAAAAGGATAGATAGAGAAGATCTATCATATACCTATATTGTGTTTGGAATTTATGGTTTACATTGGTGCAAATCCAATCACCTAGATTTGAGATGAAAAGCAATTCCCCATTGGGGGCAAATGGTTATCCATTAAGCGGAGGAAATGGTATTATAAGAAGCAAAAAGGTTATACTCCTATTCTTGAAAGAACGGACTAACAGGGTCAGCTACCTAGCCAACTTTCATAATTAAATGCCGTCACTGTATGGATAACTCTTATTGTGAAAAGAACTATTACTGTATAATTGATGGGTAGAGCCAAAGAGTGTGAACTATACAAGTTAACAATAACATTTGATAAAATGAAAGAAGAGGCTCCGGTGTATAGAGAGGACCTCACCGTTTAAAAAAAAAAGTAACCATAGAAACGATGAAACCCACTATTTTTTTTATTTGGTATCGTTAGAATTTCTTATTTCCAGGTGAAATGCCTGGAAGGAATAAAAAATCGTGGTTGGGGAAAGTCATAGTAGCAAAAGCCATTGGAATTTATATTTTATATATCGGAATAATCCGTTTTGTTATTAATTGACGGGGGGTAAAGGATGACTGAAAGAAGAGAAATCAATTAGTTATTCATTAAGGTTTAATTTGATTCAATGACCAGAGTTAGACGAGGATATACAGCTCGGAAACGTCGAACAAAAATTCGTTTATTTGCATCAACCTTTATTGGGGCTCATTCAAGACTTACTCGAACGACTACTCAACAGAAAATGAGAGCTTTGGTTTCCTCTCATCGAGATAGAGGCAGGCAAAAGAGGGATTTTCGTAGTTTGTGGATCACTCGAATAAATGCAGTAATTCGTGAGAATAAGGTATTCTATAATTATAGTAGATTAATACCAAATCTGTACAAGAAGCAATTGCTTCTTAATCGTAAAATACTTGCGCAAATATCTATATCAAATAAGAATTGTCTTTACATGATTTCCAATCAGATTATCAAATAAAGGATATGATATTATAAAATAAAATACAGAAATGATTGAAATTGAAACAGAATTCCCCGGAGAATGAACTCCGGGAAGATAGAATAAAAAAAATTAAGTAAGATAAGTAGTAGGAATGAACGAACATGTTTCAATAAAAAAAAAAAGATTTCTTCTTCCCCCATTTTTTATTTCTTATAACACAAGAAATAAATCGGGATTCTAGGCCTTTTGAACAAAACATCAATCTGAGCTTGAGTTCCGATTGGAGTTTTGAGTCAATTGAGGAGTATGTTTATTTATTTCTGGTTCTAGGACCAGTAGTTCTGGGGATCGACTCGGCTCTCTCAAATTGTTTCTCATTATTAAGAAAAGGTAACAAAGATAAAATACGAGCTTGTTTTATAGCAATAGTAATTAATCGTTGTTGTTTCAAGGTCAATTTATTCACCCGTCTAGATAATATTTTTCCTTGTTCACTAATAAATCGACTAATTAAACTCATGTTTCTATAATCGATTCGATCCCCAGATCCAATTGGGGACAAACGCCTACGAAAGGATCGCTTATATTTACGAAAAGGTTGCTTGGATTTATCCATGGTTTATTCCTTATTTCTAAAATTCTATTTCTTTATTCATTTCAGATCTGACCGAAATAGGCTTTGATTCGCATCGTTTATATTATACATATCATATATAATACATATCATATGTATGTATATATATATATATATGAAAATGAAATCGGGTTTGATTTGTATTGTATATATTATGTATATTATATATGTTATATTATATATGTTAAGTTAAATATGTTAACCTAAATATGTTAAGTTCTTCCTCTTCCTGTTCCTTGGAAAGATCGCGCACACGTTCCGTTCCATCTATTTCTTTATTTCCCCATGAATCGTATGCTTGTGACAATAGCGACAAAATTTTCTCAATTCTAATCGACTGGATGTATTGTGTCGATTCTTTTGAGTAATATATCTAGAAATACCCGGCGATTCTTTATTGACACCATTTCGGACACAACTGGTACATTCCAAAATAACTCTGACTCTGACATCTTTACCCTTGGCCATGAACCCCCTTTTGATTTTGGATCGACTTAACTTCTTCTATTTTCGACCCGAACTGAAGAAGAATAAAAGAACAAAAAAATCAATAAGAAAATCAATAGAAATTACTAACTTGAAATTCCATTTTCATTTCTAAAGATTTCGTTGTGTTGTATGTGTTGTAATTATATAATTACAATTAATATTAATAGAGTAATAGTAATAATTAATAGAGTAATAGTAATAATTAATAATAAAGTAATAATTAAGTAATACAATTTCTTTCTAACTATCAATTATTCCTATCTTAAATCCCAATATTTCATTTAAGTATCTTCTTTCTATGCTATGATTTCGTGGATTCTGCCCTAGATCTGGATACACATTTCCATTTCTGTTCCCCAAAATTCGATCTTAGATTCACCAGATTTTTGTCGAGGTTCAATACACTTTTTCTTTTTCTTTCCTTCCTATCCTCCTCCTATCCTAAAGAACTGAAAAAAAAAAAGGAAGGGGCGGAATTTTAGTCACGTCACGTAGAATCGTATCCCTAATTTTCTTCATTTCTTCGCATATTAATAACTAGAATGAAAAAAAAGGGAATGACAAGGCATCTGGGAATAAACGATTAATTTCTATCAATAGACCTGCTAAAGACCCAAACCATAGAGTAGTTAGCACAGGTGCCACGGAGAGATATGTTTTTATATCTCGCATTGAAAATCCTCCTTCTTTATTGTAATACATATATGTATGGTCAGATGTTGTAGTTCAAGATCATTTGTATTTTTTTTTTACTTTACGCGGAATTCCTAACTAAAATAGATATGTACAATGAACCGATAGATGAGATTTTCCTGTCCCTAAAAAAGAAAAAGATGACCCCTTCTTCCTGAGCATTTCCGATAAATTTTTATTCTTTTTTTTATACGATACGCCGATAAGATAAATTTTAATTTTTTTTATACGTTAGGTTTCAGATGTATAAAATTATTTTATTATATGAAACCAAAAAGAAGAAGTGACAAGAAAATTCTATATAGATAGAGAGGAAAATAACAATGTGGAAAACAAGACAGGGATTTTGTACAATGACACTGTACAAGAACTTTAAAAAGGGATGTAGCGCAGCTTGGTAGCGCGTTTGTTTTGGGTACAAAATGTCACGGGTTCAAATCCTGTCATCCCTACCTATTACTTCTCTTATGGGCAGTAACGAGGGATTAATTAAGATCGATTGAAATTGGACATAATCTTTCATTTTTGCATGCTATACGTATGCAAGATATGTTTGGGGATAAAAAAACCTTTTCTTTACACTACAGTCGTATCTCCTGTAATAAGAAAGCGCTCTTAGTTCAGTTCGGTAGAACGCGGGTCTCCAAAACCCGATGTCGTAGGTTCAAATCCTGCAGAGCGTGATTCCGTTTATGTTATGTCGAATCACAATAAAAAAAACTTAACAAAAAAAAGTTTAATTGAAACTTGAATTTGACCTCCCGCGGGGAGGAGGTCAATCAAAAAAAAAAAAGAAATGTTACTCAATCAAAGGTCCAACTGATCACCACGTCTGTATTGTAAATATGCAGTTACGAATAATCCTGCCAAAGTAATAGGAATTAGACCTAAGACGATTCCAAATAGAAAAACTTCAATCATTTCGGTTTTTTGAGGGGATAAAAAGATGGGTAAGATCTATCCCTAAATATTAATCTGAATTATCCGTGAATCTCAATAACCAAGAATTGGCAATTGATGTGGAAAGGAACCTGGAACACCTGGAATCTCAGAGAAATATTCATTTTTATGAATTGTTCATTCAATTCATTTCAAATAAGTCGTATCTTATTCAAACCAATCAATAGAGCTGGGGTTATAGTTAAAGCAGCCAGTAGAAAACCGAAATAACTAGTTATAGTAGGCATGAAAGAGCTAAATTAGATATGTTCTTTTGTTACATATGTTGATAAAACACTTACCTAAGTTTCAATTTTTCCCAGATACAACAGTAACGGTAAGAAAAAACCAATTGACAGGATTAGTTTAGTTCAATTGAAAGTTCTTGATTCATCAGCTGTGACATCGATCGGTCCTGTGATTCCGAATCGACAGATTCATTGTGCAATTCGTGAGTTGAGTAAAGTAATAGTAATAAGAACTGTGTCGTGTAACTTCATTCAAAAATGAAATTATATTTAAGTAATTTTGGAATAAAATAAAAAAAAAAAAAATTGGATTTGAAAAGAACTTCAATTTTGATCATTTCTTTTCTTTTTCAATAAAAAGGATCTAATCCATTTGGGGGCGAACGCCCTGATATTACCTTTTACTTATTTTTTTTAACTCATTGGATTCAGTGCATTAATAGGTTGGTTAATTGCCCATAATATCTCGAATGAGAAGAAAAAAAGTGCCCTACGATATATCGAAACGATCTATCAAAAAAATAAAGCCTTTACTTTCATTTTTATTCTTTTTTGGGGGTCCAACTCGATTCAAAGACGAACAACTTCCATTATCCTTTTAGGTTCTATATTCTGTCTTTCCATATCATGGAGTTCCATACTTGTAGTTCGGTCAAGAAAGAACCTTTGTTTTGCATCTAATGCAACCGTTGTTGCATCACGAATATTGATTGTTCCAACTATGTTCTCTTTCTTTCATTAAATATTATCTATTCTTGTATTTTGTATTTATTATAGTATATTTATTGTATGTTGTACGACCAACCAATTACTTGAAATGAAATGAAAGATTCGAACAAAAAAAAAACTTTTAACCAAAAAAAGAGTTTATAGATTT